TGATCAACCCCTTATCAATATCGATGCATTTCAAGATGAACAAGAATTCAACCGGTTCTATTAACTAGAATATAAACAGTACGCAACTAACAAGTGTGGAACAAAGAAATCAAATAAATAGAGTTTATTGTTAGAATATATTGACAAAAAATTTTCGATTTTGATAGAATTGAAACACGCAACAACGTTTTATTTTTATTACTATGCTAGTTCGAACGATTTATTACTGACGAGCCATAGCAATTGCACCTATCAAAGCAACTAAAAGAATTATGGAAATGAGTTCAAATGGAAGGAAAAAATCTGTTGATAAATGAATCCCAATTTGTTGACTATTACTTAAAAAATCTTGTTCTATAATCTGGTTTGATCTTGTAGTCCAAATAATACCGTACCATGACGTATCTGTAATAATAGTAATTAGTGAAGCAAAAATACTTGCACAAACCATCGCAGTCACCCCATCCCCAACAGTCCAAAGAGTAAAATCGTTGTAAGATGCTGAACCATTCATAAACATCACAGCAAATATGATTAAAACATTTATAGCTCCCACGTAAATAAGGAGCTGTGCGGCCGCTATAAAATGGGAGTTTGATGAAATATATAATAAAGATATACAAACAAGAACCAATCCCAATGAAAAGGCAGAATAAATTGTATTAGTAAGTAATACCACCCCTAAACCTCCTAATATAATAACCAATCCTAGAAAGACTAAAAGAAAATCATGTATTGATCCGGGTAAATCCATTTTATGTAAAATAAGAAATAAATAAAAAATCTTTCATGATCTTATTGACCTGACCAGGAAATGGACCCTATTTTTTTATGATATGTTTTTATGAATTTAATTCTAAATGCTAAGAAATTCTAATGAGTGTGGATTGATGTGTATCCAATAATTGAATCAATCTCGTTTTTTATCAGAATAATAAATTAAAAATGGGAGCTATATATGTTAAAAAAATTACTGATAGATGATATATCACTCGATTTTAACTCCAAATGACGCCTCGATTCTCATCAACTAATTATTGGGATTTCTATTGTAGTTATTGACCAAGGAAAAAGAAAACTAAAATTTTTAAATCATGGGGTTGACGTATTTTTTCTTTGAGGCGAATTCAAAATTGTTCTAATTGTGTAATCGTCAATTACTGGCATTGGTAAACGACCCAAAGCTATTTGATTATAATTCAATTCGTGACGATCATAAGTAGAAAGTTCATATTCTTCAGTCATTGATAAACAATTTGTTGGACAATACTCAACGCAATTACCACAAAAAATACAGATTCCGAAATCAATACTGTAATTAAGCAATCGTTTCTTTCTAATATTCGTTTCCAATTTCCAATCCACAACAGGTAAATCTATAGGACATACACGAACACATACTTCACAAGCAATGCATTTATCAAATTCAAAGTGGATTCGACCGCGGAAACGTTCCGATGTGATTAATTTTTCATAAGGATATTGAATAGTTACAGGTAAACGATTTGCGTGCGATAAGGTAATCAAAAAACTTTGACCAATGTATCTTGCAGCTCGGACTGTTTGTTGACCATAATTCATGAACCCGGTTACCATGGGGAACATATCGTGAATATATCGAATTTTTTTTTCTCTTGTTTGGGACAGGTCGTGATAGTGTATTTACAGTGCAAGGAGTTGGGAAGAAGTTGTTAATAATAGATTACCTAGAGAAATAGGTAAAAGAAATTTCCATCCAAGGTTTAATAATTGGTCCATTCTTAACCTAGGTAAAGTCCATCTTGTTGTGATAGGAATAAACAAGAACAAATATGTTTTAGCTAATGTAATAAAGAGAAAAATTGTGGTTCCAAAGACGCCACCTACTTTATTTATTTCAAATAGTTCAGGAATAAACATGTACGGAATAGAGAGATTCCACCCACCCAAGTAAAGAACTGTTACAAACAATGAAGAAACTAGTAGATTTAGATAAGAAGCAACATAAAATAAACCAAATTTGATACCAGAATATTCAGTTTGATAACCCGCTACTAATTCTTCCTCTGCTTCTGGTAAGTCAAAGGGTAATCTCTCACATTCTGCTAGGGAGGAAATTATAAAAACGATAAACCCGATAGGTTGACGCCACAAATTCCATCCCCAAAACCCATATTTTGCCTGTGCCTCAACTATATCAACTGTACTTGAACTGTTAGATAATTATAGTCGGTGATAACATCACTGTTCCCATCGCTATTACAGAACCGTACATGAGATTTTCACCTCATACGGCTCCTCCAGGACCACAAAGAAATCTAAGGACCGGATCGGCATTCTTTAATGGCGATATGTTCTAGATCGAGTAAAAATCTATTGAGAGGTCCCGAATTAGACCAATGTAATTCTGTCTGCTATAATTATAATAAAAAAAAAAAAAAGTACTTCTGAATTGATCTCATCCTTTAATAATTTAGAATGTTTTTTTGAGTAATAACTTAAACCTTCAATAAAATACTCCTTCTATAAATATTCATAGATATTTGAACCCAGCTTTTTCAATTACGAAAAAGAATTAGATATTACATTAGTTCATAAATAATGCCAAGAATTTGCTTTCTATATAAATTAAAGAATAAAGATCTTTCTCTCTCTTTTTTTATTCATTTTTTATTGTAATTGCAGTCTTTCTACCTTTTCGTTCCTATTCTTGTTTCTAAAAAGTGGATTCAAAAAAAGTAAAGGATTATTTCGTTCTTGATAGTAATTTCTTTAATCGGTGGATAGGAGCATACTCTGGATCGGAATCATGGGGAGTACTACCTGATCATTTCTACTAACGTAAAGCCCCAATTGGTCTTCCTTTTATGCGGAAACGGCCCTTTGTATTTTGTATAATTTACATAATCTCTATTACTAATCCCTTGTGTAATTTGGTGTTTCTAACCATCCACTCATTTTTGCCCAATCGCCTGTTATGGTAGTCGGGTAATATAGCCAAACGCTAATGAAAACCCCATACAGTTGATCTTGTGAACCCGCTTCAAGCCATGATGCCCAACCAACCAATCTTGGGGTAAACAGTCTCTACTGCTTATATTTACTTTTGCTTAATCCTGGTACATAGGAAATGAGACTCGACTTCTTACTGCAAACTTATAAGCTGTTTTTTTTCACTCAGAGAACTATCTGATTTAGTTCATCAACACTAACGATGAACAAAAAACGGAGACTATCTATTCAACGCTTTCCGCGAAAGAACGGAAATAGTCAAAAGTTTATGTCTCAACGAGTCACACGTAGAGATATTGATAACACGCATAGAGTTAATGGTATTTCATAACTAATGGATTGAGCAGCTGCTCGTAAACCACCTAAAAAGGAATATTTATTATTTGATCCATATCCTGATATAAGAAGTCCAATAGGAGCAATACTTGAAATAGCGATCCATAAAAAAACCCCGATATTTATATCAGCTAGGATAAAATGATAACCAAAAGGAATTACTGAATAACTTAGTAAAATTGATATGACCGCTACCGATGGTCCGATACTGAATAAACCACTATCTCCTCTAGATGGAATAATATTTTCTTTAACAAGTAGTTTTGTCCCATCTGCTATAGCTTGGAGAATTCCTAAAGGGCCGGCATATTCAGGTCCAATACGTTGTTGTATCCCTGCGGATAGTTCTCTTTCTAACCACACAATTACTAGTACACCTATTGTTATTCCCAATACAAGAGTCAAAATAGGTATAAACATCCATATGATCCCATAGATCTCCTTTAAAGACTCCAATCTGTAAAAAGAATTGATATCTTGTATTTCTGTTCTATCAATTATCATTTCAACGGTCAACTTCTCCCATAATGATATCTATACTACCTAGTATCGTCATAATATCAGCCAATTTCATTCTTTTAACTAACTGAGGAAGAATTTGCAAATTGATAAAACCTGGCGGTCGTATTTTCCATCGCCAAGGAAAAACACTTTGATCTCCTATCAAAAAAATGCCCAACTCTCCCTTTGGTGCTTCGATTCTCGCATAAAGTTCTTGTTTCGACAATTCAAAAGTGGGCGAAGGCTTTTTACTAATGAATCGATATTCAAAATCATTCCATTTTGGATCCCTTACTATATCAAAGCATCGGTTTTCTAAATTCTCATAGGGCCCTCCTGGAATTCCTTCCAGAGCCTGTTGAATAATTTTTATAGATTCCGTCATTTCGCCGATTCGTACTAAATAACGAGCTAACGAATCCCCTTCTTTTTGCCATTTGATTTCCCAATTTAATTCGTCATAACACTCATAATGATCAACTTTACGAAGATCCCACTTTATTCCGGAAGCTCGTAGCATTGGTCCTGATAAACCCCAATTTATTGCTTCCTCTTCGCTAATAATCCCTACTCCCTCAACTCGGTCTAAAAAAATAGGATTTCGTGTAATAAGGTTTTGATATTCAGCAACCCCTGTTAAAAAATAATCACAGAAATCTAAACATTTATCTATCCAGCCATGGGGTAGATCAACAGCGACTCCTCCGATACGAAAATAATTATGCATCATTCTCATACCAGTGGCAGCTTCGAATAGATCATATACTAATTCTCTTTCTTTGAAAATATAGAAGAAAGGGGTTTGTGCCCCAATATCGGCCATAAAAGGTCCGAGCCATAACAAATGAGAAGCTATACGACTCAACTCCAACATAATTACTCTGATATAGCTGGCTCTTTTCGGTACTTGAATATTTCCTAACTGCTCTGGTGCATTTACGGTTATCGCTTCTGTGAACATAGTAGCTAAATAATCCCACCTTGTTACATAAGGCAAATATTGTATAATTGTTCGGTTTTCTGCTATTTTTTCCATTCCTCTGTGTAAATAACCCAATATTGGTTCACAGTCAATAACATCTTCACCATCTAGAGTAATGATGAGTCGAAGAACACCATGCATTGATGGGTGCTGAGGACCCATATTTACTATCATGAGGTCTTTTTTTGTAGCTGGTACATTCATAGGTTTTTCCCCGATTGATTCTTCCACGAATTGTCGAAAATAATAAAAATTCAAGATCGAACATCAAATAATTAAAGTTCTTTTAAATTAAATAAATTAAAATTAGTGAGTTTTTGGCTCACGAATTTCCAACCGACCAATTAATTCTTTATAACGTACTCGATTTTTCTTTGACAAATAAGCTAGTAATCGTTGACGTTTTCCCAGAATTTTACGTAAACCTCTCTGAGATAAATAGTCTTTTCTGTGCAATTCCAAATGTGAAGTAAGTCGTCGTATCTTATTAGTGAAACTTAATACTTGAAATTCAACAGACCCCGGGTTTTCTTCTTTTTTTTCTTGGAAAAAAACTGAAATGAATGAATTTTTTACCATAAAACGTAAATTGCTCCCCCTTTTATTGTTTAAAGATATTTTTTTATTGTTAATTTTACTGATCAGAAATAATAAAAAAGAATAATGCTAACCATTTGAATCGGGTATACTAAATTAAGTTATCTACTCTTAATTTTCTCAAAAAAAAATTCCGTTGATTTTTTTATTTATAGTTTATAGATCGAATTATCATGGAATGTAAGATACTACATGTATGTATTAGTTTGCTTTGAAATATTAGATATGTTACCTGATATCTGATATCTAGCAAAAATTTATCGTCGTCTATTTTAAAATTGTGGATATTGATATTGTGGATACATATGTAGCCTTAACACACTGAAACTACTGCTATTAGTGGTATCAAACCAATAGCGATTCATACAAGCTAAATCTTCTAATCGATAAGTGGGCCACAGAAAGAACTTTAATTTATTTTTATCTATATCAAGACTTGGGCTTGTATCCAAAAATTTAACACAGTTTTTTACGTTCGTTCCATCCCAAAGTATGGGATTTAGACCCGCACCCTTCCCTTTTCTTGAATTGAATGAAATTACAATTCTCAATTCTCTCCGACGTCTAGGTGATAAAATATTTTCGGGAACGAGCAAAGCATAATCGTTTTTATCTCTATTTCCAGTTATTTTTTGATGTCTTATACTTATAAGGGATTTAAAAAAATTATTTTTATCACCATATCTTTGATTAATGCGATCTTTATTCTTATGAACCAATGAAATACTTATGCTTTGATATCTAATAAATTGTCCATTCGTTTTGACAGACAGACGAACCGGTTCGATGCTAACCCCCCCTCCTTTCACCAATTCGGGAATATGGACATCCTTGTGACTCAGCATTATATTGAAAAGCATTTCGCCTCGTTGCAGAGAGGATATAAAAACTTTTCGCGGGCTTCTCAGTCTAAGCAGGAGACAATATACCTTGATATTATTGATTAGTTGTTGATTAAAAAAAGAATCATTTCTAAATTGAATAAGCAAATTATTTTGTAGGAAAAAATCTAATTCTGTTTCTGTAGCGCTTGTGTTTTGCTTTTTATTTGTATGATTTTTTATGACTGATCCCGCATAATCTTCTTCAATATATTTTTTTTCATTGATGTTTTTATTTGTACTAATCGGTGCATTTCCCTGAAAAAAAAAAAAAAGTAATTTTATGGGTATGACCCAGGGTTTTATTTTATATGAATTATAAAGTAACATAACTTCTGGGAAGAACCAAAGTTCAAAATCGGATATGGCCTTGCTTTGTATTTCTTCATTCATTCCCATCCAACCAAATTGTTTTTTATTGAAGGGGTTGATGTCTTCATGAATTGTGAGATAAAAAGGATATTTCTTATACATTTTATCAACTTTTTGATCGTGACTAGTCTGTTTATTACTGGTGCTATGGATCCAAGCCTCACTAGTGAGCTTCTTTCTAACACTAAAATGGATAATTTTCCAATCCGCATATTTTCTATCCGGATTTTTAGCCATAATAGCATCTTTTCCTAGATAATTCTTGAGAAGTATAATTGCCAACCCATCAAATAATTTTTGTTTATCTATGTTGTAATTATAAGAAATCTCTTCGGTATTGTTTACGTGTAATGATGATACATAACTGTAGGAGTTCCTCTTAGCTTCATAATTAATAGATTTAGACGAGAAGAGGTCATATTCAGAGTGTCTTTTAAAATTTTCTTTTTTATTTGGTAATAGAGAATAAGTTTCTTTTTCATATGAATACCATTTGTTTAAATCTTTTTGGGGGGCTTTATTAACTCTATTTTGCCATTTTTGGGCTACTAATTTAGACCATTGAATTTTAGATAAATTATATTGATAATGAACCCTTAACCAATTTTTCCATTGATTCAGTCTAGAATTACGAAGTTTTTTATTTTTTAATTCGGAACTAAATATTCCTTGTGTTCTAAAATATCCCGTTAGTTCGTTTTTCTTTAAAACGGGTGTTCCGTGATATTGAAGAACAGATCTTAAGTTAATAACGTGGGTTTTTGATAATTTGTAAAATACATATGCTTGTGACAAAGAAGGTAAGTTCTTTGAATATTTTTTAATATTACTAATATTAGAAAGTGACTTTATAAAGTGAATTTGTGTGTTTTTTTTTTTCTCAATTCTTGCGGGATTTGCTTTAATATAAATAGTGTAAATGTATTTTTTAACTTTTTTTGTTGTTGATTCAAGAAAAACTTGTGTGTCGATCCGAAGAATATTAATCATACCTAAGAAGTATATCTTTTGAAAGAAAAATTGTATAAAAAAATGTAATTTACGGATTAATCTAATCTTTCTTCTTTTTAACACCTGAAAAATATATATATAGGATTCTAATCTGTTAGCATCATTACTTTTTTTGTTCGAACTAATGTTTTTTTCTGAAGTTATATATATATTTTTTTTTTTAAGTTTGTTTATTTGAGTTATGATTAGGCTTGTTCTATCAGTCAGCTCTTTTGTTTTTTTTTCTGGCAGTGAATAACTTCTCCAATCAATAGATTTTAGTTTACTGGATGGTTTATAAATAATAATATTACGGATTAAAAAATCTTTTTCTTTTTTAGTTTCACGCAACTCATATACTTCTCCTAATCCAAATAATAGCTTTGGGTTTATTTTTGCTAATTCTTTTTTTATTTTTTTTATAAGGAGAATGCTTTTTTGAATTGTTGTTGAGACCCTTAGAGAGAAATTTGTTCGTTCGTTTAATCTTCTTAGAATTGGAAAACAATTTGGCTTCCTTTTTAGAAGCATTTTTCCAAGTTCTTTAAAAATAGGTGCAAAAAAGGAGGATCGTTTTCGGGGAGAGCAAAAAGGTAGGTCGGTTTCCATCCCCCAAACAGTTAAAAAACAAAAATCATATTTGTGTGTTTTTTTTTCTCTATAAGGAGAGTCTGGATTAGATCGGTGCCAAGGTTTCAGACGGAAAGGAAAGAGTATCTTTATTTGAATACCCTCTGTTAACCAGTTTGTCGGAAATTCATTGTCTGCTAATTGAACACCGTTATAGGTGCATTTAACATATCTTTCCTTCTTCCAATCGGTTAAATCCTCAGACCATTCTGGAAAGTCAAATAATAGCAGACGACCAAGATTTTTAGCTATTATAAAAGAGGGTAGTAGAATATATTTTCTAAGGATTGCTTGTGTTAGTAATATTGAACTTCTTATTACTTGACCCAATAGAATAGTATCCCAAATTTCTGCTGTTTCGATCTGCGCTTTTTCTTGCATTTTGTGCTTGTAACTTTTATCTACTCTTAGTTTATCTTTTTTTTTTTTAGCTTCCTCCACATAATCCGAAATTTTTAATTCTGTCTTTTTACCCATCCTAGTTATAAAAATAAATTTCATCAGTTTGGAGATATCAAACGCAAAAAATAGAGGGCTTTCTATTCTGTCCATGAAAAGGGGGGAATGGGCGTTCGCTTGAACCTGTTTTGAAATAATCATTTTCCGTCGTTGAGCGCGCATCGATCCTTTTATTATCTCTCGACGAAAATCGGATTGTTCATAATAACGTAATAAAGTTACTTCCTCTGTTTGAAGGGTATTATCGGGATTCTGCTGATTATCATTAAAAATTATTATAAATTTAGCTTTTCTTGAACGAATCTGAGGATCCTCTGCCAGGCCTTCGTCATTTGCTTTTTGTTCGTGTTCGAAATCGTTGATTAATTTATATGACCATCGAGGTATTTTTTTGCGTATTTCTTTTATGCTTACTCCAAGATATTTTTTTCTAATTGTCTGATCGTTGGTATCAGTTATAACTGCATTGAATAATAATTTTAAAAATTTTGATTTTGAATCAAAAATTTTTTTTTCTAGAAATAAAGAAAGTCTTTTCACATTTAAATACGATGGTGATTCTGTATTTAATTTACTAATAAAGTTAAAAAAAGGTTCTATTTCCGTTGATAATGATTTTCTATCAAACGCATACATATCCATTTTTTGATCAAATTCTACATAATCAGTATTAGTAGTAAAAAGCATACCATGGATCTTATTTATCCAAAGAGTTCCCATGTCATTTTCGATGGAGGGTGAAAACAAAAAGGCAATTGTTCCACGATAGGGACCAGTCAAGAGAGGATCATATTTTTTCGGCAAGTATGCTTTTTTGATCTTATTATTACATAATTTCGTTCTTTTTTTTATTACATACATAGGAACAGATCCCTTGTCTATAGCCTGTAGTCTACTTATAAATTCATTGCTTAGATTCTTTTCTTTTTGGTCTTTGGTATGAACCCATTGATTATACAGTTCATAAGAGAAGTGATTTTCCATTGTATTTGTGTACAAAGTCATTTTTCTTTGTATCATTTCCAAAAAAGTTGACAAACTGGATGGATACGTAAAAGATATTCTTTGGTTGCCATCACTTCGACATGTGTAAAAAATATATTGTGACGTTTCATTTCTTATAGCTTTTTCAAATTGATCATTTTTTATATACCGCAATGGACGATTCCATCGCTTATAGTCGAAAAGACGGGTCACAAGAGGTTTTTCAAACCAGAAGAAAATTGCTTCTTTTTCTTTGTTTTTTAGTATTTCTAACTTC